AATGCATAAATATACTCCCGAAAGAGAAGTGGGTATAGGAAGTTGTGTTGCCGAGATTTATCAAGTTCTAAATATCCTTGAAATTCTTCCATTTTCAATTAGATTTGAACCAGGGATAGTATAATGAATTTATTGGGTTATCAAATGATACATAGTGCGATACAGTCAAAACAAGGTATTAAAGAATAAGAATATATACCTCGTAAACAGGTAAGACTCATCAACGAACTCTCTATCCGCTCTTTTTCCTTCTAATTGGTTTATGTTTATTTTAGGATAACAAGATGGTTAGAAATCCTTTATTTTTTCAACGCAATCGCTCTTTTGATTTTGGAAAAAAAAAGATCTTTATCAATATACTGCTTCTTCTACACATTCATCTCTACCCCTAATGTAGAATAACTAATAGTTAGGACTCATAAAAAAAATCGATAATCCGCTCATGAGAAAAGTCCTTCCCGCATCAAGCACTAATATCTTTTTAACGTATAATTAGATCGGGTAATCATTCAAATTAAGAACATAAGCTCGTTGCTTTTTATTTCTCTAGAATTGGAGCCTTAGAGCTCTATCCATTTATTCATTCGACCCGACTTGAAATTTATTTTGTTCCACATCAAGAATTCAAACAAGCTTTTGAACCCATCAGGTAAAAATATTCCCCGAATTCCCCATTGATACGACATGCTGTTTTTTCCATTCATTCCTTTCAGGATCAGTCGTGGTCTTACAAACTCTACCGATAGTATGGACGAATCTGTTACTTCATACAAATGTGTAAAAGATGCTAGCCGCACTTAAAAGCCGAGTACTCTACCATTGAGTTAGCAACCCGAATAAAAAAAAGAATTAGTATGTGTAGATACAATCAGAATCAAAAACGAAATGGAATTGCACGACGTAATCAAATAAAATATCAAATGGAATCAAATAAAAAAAAAAAAAAAAAAAATGGATATACCGTCTCTTGTATCTTATCTTATGTTATCCCTTCTTAGATTATCTATTTTTTTTTTGAATCAAAATTTTTATATCACACAAAAGTAACTTCTTGTATCACAGAAAATCCAATGAGCCCATCATGTGAATTGAATGAAGTAAAATAAAAAAAAACCAAGTCTATGAAGCGGAGATAACTAGATCTATTTATCTACAATCGGATTATATTTGTTTGATCCACTGTTGTCAATATGAATGTGAATAGTGAAAAACGAATACAATGGAGAACACAAAAGAATAAAAAAAAAAAAATAGAAATAACAATTTCAATTGAATATCTTTCTTTTTTTATTTATATTTCATTATTCAATTTAATTAGTCAATTGAAATATCTATTTATGAATATTTCATCTATAAATTATATATTTCTATTAATTGAAATAAATAGAAATAGGAAAATATATATATATAATATATATATAATATATAATAATTAAAATGAAAAAAAGAGAAAATAAATAAAAAAAGAAAAAACTACGGAGTTGTGTTGGATTGGCACGATAGAGATAATGAACATAAATAGAAAAAAAAAGTGTAGGCGAAAGAATAAATTAAGGTAAGGAAGAAGTAAAGTAGAAAAAAATCTCGGGTTTATTCAATCAATAAATAAATATAAGTAGAATAAACAAGCGTAATCCCTTGTGTTTTTTTATTTGTTCATAGATTTCCAACAAAAACCAACCCATTGATGGTAATGTCCAAATTTTCTATTTCTAGTATAAAACCAATTATTTCATTTATTCACTTGATTGATCTTTAATAAATAAGTGTAGTAGAACAAGAGAGGGGGGAAATAATAGAGAAAAGGTTATCCAAAGCTATAGACAAGTCATCCACACCCTCTTTTTTTTTTTATTTCATTAATTGAATTTTTCGGTTATTGATTCAGGTCAAAGTCCGTAAAAACCGCAGCCCTCTTTGAAATATCATGAACAGTTCCTGTAGGTTGAGCACCTTTTTCAAGAAAATATAGAATTGCAGGAACATTTAAATAGGTTTGATTCTTTATCGGATCATAAAAACCCACTTTACGAAGATCTCTTCCCTCTCTTCGGGATCGAACATCAATTGCAACGATTCGATAAACGGCTCATTGGGATAGATGTAGATTAACAATACCCCCCCCAGAACCGTATAAGAAGTTTTCTCCTCGTACGGCTCGAGAAAATTTGAAGTTATGTATATGTATAGAATTCTAATTAATGTAAAATAGATCCATAGATTATCAAATCAATTCGACTATGATTTCATTTTATTTTTTATTCTTTTCCAAAAAAGAAATTAAAAAAAAAAATTCTTATTTGTATCCTCATAACTCAAGTTGGGTAACTCTCACTCAAAGGAAAACCTTTAAGCATTTCATTTATTGAGCCGTCTATAACCCCCTTTTTGCCTGTCTCCTTTAGAATCTATTCTATTCTTCATTCTGATCTAGTTTAGTTATTGAAACAATTAACAAGTTTAGTTATTAAAACAATTAAAAAAGGTATTTCCTTGTTCCGGGATCCTTTATCTTTGCTTTGAATCATTGGGTTTAGACATTACTTCGGTGATCTTTAATCCTTTCAAAATGGCAGCAACATACCATTTTTTGTGATTTCTTTTTATCAAAGAACCATATGAATGATTGATTCTCGCGTGATACACTTTTGATCAAAAGAGTTTTCCTAATTCCAACAAATTTGATGTTTGAATTTGAAACTTGCTTGAATTGGATCCTTTCGATTTCTATATCGAAAATATACTTACGAAGTTGTTTCAACTTATTGATTGACACTAACCCTAGATCTCCGCCCCTGATAAATGAATTAATACTTTCTACTCGAGCTCCATCATGTAATATTTACATTAAAACTTCCCCAAAATGAAATGAGGGTTATAGTGGAACAGAACAAACGATGTCGAGCCAAGAGCATCTTCATTCCTATATATAAAAGAAAATGGTGGATGTAAGATAAGAATCCACAGTTGATCATGTCCTTCAAGTCGCACGTTGCTTTCTACCACATCGTTTTAAACGAAGTTTTACCATAACCCCTAGTTTCTTGGAACTGGTATGTAATTGATTCAATTATGGAATCATGAATAGTCATTGGTTTAGTTGGTACATAGTTATCTATACTGTTATGAATGGGTAGTTTCTTAAAAAGTATCAGCAAGAATTCCATTTTTTTTTTAAACCCACATTTTCTTTTAGATATTGGATTTTCTTTTAGTATATTGGATGAATACAATTTTTTGTATGAATGCAATATTTATTTAATATGAAATGGAATATATATATTATTCTTTTTTTTTGTTTATTTCTATAAATTTAGAAAAAATTACGAATAAATAAGAAATACGTTCTTTTTGAATCCGCATTTTCAAGTTTCTTGATAGGATGGATTCGCCAGTTTAACACTTCTTCAAGTACCAAGGATTCATAGGAAATCATTCAAAATAATTGATTGAAAGTTTTCTACCTCGATATTATTATTTGACTAAAGTTTTCCAATAAGGGAAGGGACATTTTATTATCTTTTATTATCATAAAAAAAACCTATTCGAATTAACCCATCAATGATTTAAAACAAATAGATAGATCAAAAACAAATCCAATTTTTTTTTACTCTAAATTATTTTAGCCTAAACCGGTCTTAAGAGACTTAATCCCATTGATTCAATTCAATTAGTACCAAAAACGCAAGCCCTTCGTATTTATAATTCCACATAAATCCACAGAAATAAAATAATCAAGTTGCACACACCATTTAAGGGATAGAGAATAAGAGAGGCTTTCACATTATGGAAAATATATGAGACGTAAGGTTTTTTTATGAATAACGAATTTCAAATATGAATATGAAAGATATGGACATACGATGAAAAGCCCGTCCTACTTTTTTTTTCATTAAAAAAGTCTTTTTTTTTTATCTATGTTCCCATCTTTTACCTAGATAAAAAATGGATTCAATTCCATCTACGTCTTATGGTATTTAAACTCGATTCAATTTGTGAAAAAAATATGATTTAGAGACGAATCAAAAATAAGAAAAATAATGATAAGAAAGAAGAATCACATTCTATCTAATATTAGACTCTTAAACAGAAGGTTGTTCAAAAAAGGCAATCTTTTTTTGATATGATAATTTTGATATGATTATATCATATATAATATTATGGAATATTATGATATATAATATCATAATACTATGATATATATAATACGCATACTCTGGGACGGAAGGATTCGAACCTCCGAATAGCGGGACCAAAACCCGTTGCCTTACCACTTGGCCACGCCCCATTTCTATTCAAGACTAATAAACACTAATATTGTTATTGGTTGTTCGTCAATTCCAGTCCAAATATTGATAGAATCAATTAGATTGTTGCTAGGATTTTGATACGTGTAGATATCGAATGAAACTGAATTTATTGATCATTAGATATAATTCAATTAAGATATTGTATGAAAGTAGGATTTCTTCTATATCTATTTTGATTTGAGAATGGAAGGATTTTTGATTGGCTGAGTTCAAATCAAAGAAAAGAAAGGTTTTTTGACCTACCTTATGTTATTAATTTTTACCTTATCCCTTATATCAATAATAAGATATTAATAACTCAATCAACTCAAAAAAAAAATTATCTTCAAGAACAAAATGTTTGTTATGCTTAATATTTTAAGTTTAATCTGTATCTGTCTTAATTCTGTCCTTTATTCAAGTAGCTTTTTCTTAGCCAAATTACCCGAGGCCTACGCTTTTTTGAATCCAATAGTAGATATTATGCCAGTAATACCTGTGTTCTTTTTTTTATTAGCTTTTGTGTGGCAAGCTGCTGTAAGTTTTCGATGAGATTTTTCATACTGTCCTAGAAAAATTCATGATTTACTCGAAAAAAAAATTCTAACAGTTTCTAATATAAGATCAGATAAGTCTTACATACAGTCTGAACCGTTAAGTTAAATATTGAAATTCTTGTATAGCTGTGCTAAATCTAGATCACTCTCATTTTCTTGTTATAACTTTTTTTTTCCATTGAACGACCCTATTAGAGTCCCCCACAATATATAATTGTCGGTATAAAAGAAAATTTTCATTAATAAACAACTCAACTCTGATTTTCTGAAATTTTTTTTTTTTTTCTAGAAATCACTTCATTTCTTGGTGTCAAAAAATAGGGTATGCAGTATAAAAATAGAGAATCTATTCTCTTTTTTTTTTTTGAAAAAAAAAAATGCTATTGGAGATTGTGTAATGCTTACTCTAAAACTATTTGTTTATACAGTAGTGATATTCTTTGTTTCTCTCTTCATTTTCGGATTCCTATCTAATGACCCGGGACGTAATCCTGGACGTGAAGAATAAAAAATCAGATTTTTGTTTTCCTTGCTTGATTTTCAAATTTTTATCTATTCCACATCTTTCTTTAACTATATATAAAAAAAAATACCAAGTCATCGACAGAAACGGAAAGAGAGGGATTCGAACCCTCGGTACGAAAAACGCGTACAACGGATTAGCAATCCGACGCTTTAATCCACTCAGCCATCTCTCCCCCAATTGAAAAATGAAAAAGAATAATTACTATGATACATTAAGTAAGGCTTGAAAAAAGCCCTTCTTTATCTCTCTTTATTATTTTATTATATCTTTATTATTTATTATATAGATAGCTATATAAAGCTATATATAGATAATATATATCTAAAAACTTTTATCAGAAATTCCAATTCCATTTAGATTTTAAATAAAGTAAGGGCTCAAAAGAGATATCTACAATCCAATATTTGAATATATAAATACCAATCTATTAAATGTTAATAAAAAAAATTTTGAATAAATTAAGAAAATAAAAAATAAAATGAAAATATATATTAAATAATAAATAAAATCAATAAAAGTACCTTGTTTATTTCGTCCAAAAAGTCCCTTTTTATTTCCACGGCCTGGCCTGGTCAGTACCTAGCCGGGCTTTTTTTTTTTGTTCCAATGAATCGTAGAAAAAATGATTTATTTTATTTGAAAACTAAAAATTCTTTTGAAATAAAATAACAAAAATCGAAACAACAATCATATCATAAGAAGGATTATTTCGATTCCTATGATACAGAATCAAATGATATAGAATCAAAGTGCCATTTCTTATTATTCTTTCTTTTTTTATTTACTTTTTTTTACTGGAATAAAAAAAACTTATCATTTAATTAGTTAAATGAGTCCTCGTTTACTAATCTCATTAGTCTTCCTGATAAAAATATGTCAACGCTCTCATTTTCATGATTTTTTTTCTGATCCTATTTTTTTATTACTTATTACTATGACCTATTTTTGTGTTCGACAAAAGGTCGATTTATATGCAATAATAGCATTGTAGCGGGTATAGTTTAGTGGTAAAAGGGTGATTCGTTCTATTAACCCTTTAATAGTTAAAGGGTCTTTCGTTTGATTTATATTTCGATCAAAAACTTTATTTCTTAAAAGGATTTAATCCTTTTCCTATCGATGAAAAATTCGAGGAAAAATAGAAATTCTCGTGATTTGTATCCAAGAGTCCGTTATAAATTGAAAAAATTGGATCATGAAATTACGAAACATAATTTTTTTTTGAATTGGATCCATACTTCCAATTGAACGAGTAAGGAATCCATGGATAAAGGTAGAAAGAACGGTCTATTTCTAATCGTAACTAAATCTTCAATTTGAAATTTATATAAGGGAGATTGAAGCAAAACAAAATAGCTATTAAACAATGTCTTTGGTTTACTAGAGACATCGACAGATTATATTGTTTTAGCTCGTTGGAAACAAAAAAGACTTTTCCTAAGGATTATTTCAAATAGAAATAGGGAACGAAGTAACTAGAAAAGATTGTTAGAATCCTCTTTTCTTCTATAGGGATCATCTATAAAGCAGGTCCTTTTGAATGCATTCAGACAGAAAGGCTGACATAGATGTTATGGGTAGAATTTGTTTTTTTTTCGTTTACATCTTTTTTTTCCATCTTCCATAAAGGAGCCGAATGAAATCAAAGTTTCACGTTCGGTTTTGAATTAGAGACGTTCAAAATGATGAATCAACGTCGACTATAACCCCTAGCCTTCCAAGCTAACGATGCGGGTTCGATTCCCGCTACCCGCTTATCTTATATATTTTATCTTCTATTTTTTTTATTAAAATGATATCGTAATTTTATAGATTTATTATTTTTTGATTACTATATTTCGAAATTCATAATAGACAAATATTTTTGAATTGATTCATTTCAAATTCGAATATTTGAATTCTATTTTATAATATATAAATTATTATTATATAAAGTACTCTATATTATTTTCTAAAATAAGATAATTGAATTAATATAGAATAAAATGAATCTAGAATTACTATAAATCATAATAAGATCCATTTTACAATTCAATGAAATTGTAAATTCAATTAATGGAATGCATCATTGAATTGAATAAGCAATTTCCGGAATTCGTGCACATCTTTTTTTTTATGAACAAAAGATGTGCAAATAAGAAAAAAATAGGAGTGAAATTA